CAGAAAAATTCCCAACTCTCCCTTTGGGGCTTCGACTCTCACATAAAGTTCTTGTTTCGACAATTCAAAAGTAGGAGAAGGCTTTTTACTAATAAATCGATATTCAAAATCATTCAATTCGGAATCCCTCGCTCTATCAAAGCATCGGATTTCTAAATTCTCATACGGCCCTCCCGGAATTCCTTCCAGAGCCTGTTGAATAATTTTTATAGATTCCATCATTTCACCGATTCGTACTAAATAACGAGATAATGAATCTCCTTCTTTTTGCCATTGGACTTCCCAATCAAATTCGTCATAACACTCATAATGATCAACTTTACGAAGATCCCATTGTATTCCGGAAGCTCGTAGCATTGGTCCTGACAAACCCCAATTTATTGCTTCTTCTACACCAATAATGCCTACTCCCTCAACTCGTTCTAAAAAAATAGGATTACGCGTAATAAGTTTTTGATATTCCGCAACCCCTGTTAAAAAATAATCGCAGAAATCCAAACATTTATCTATCCATCCATGCGGTAGATCAGCAGCTACTCCTCCGATACGAAAATAATTATGCATCATTCTCATACCGGTGGCAGCTTCGAATAGATCATAGACTAATTCTCTTTCTCTGAAAATATAGAAGAAAGGAGTCTGTGCACCAATATCTGCCATAAAAGGGCCAAGCCATAATAAATGAGAAGCTATACGACTCAACTCCAACATAATCACTCTAATATAGCTGGCTCTTTTAGGTACTTGAATATTTCCCAACTGCTCTGGTGCATTTACAGTTATTGCTTCTGTGAACATAGTAGCTAAATAATCCCAACGTGTTACATAAGGCAAATATTGTATAATTGTTCGGTTTTCTGCAATTTTTTCCATCCCTCTGTGCAAATAACCTAGTATTGGTTCACAGTCAATAACATCTTCACCATCTAAAGTAACGATGAGTCGAAGAACACCGTGCATTGATGGGTGATGAGGACCCATATTGACTATCATGAGGTCTTCTCTTGTAGCTGGTACACTCATAGGTTTTCCCCTGATTCATTCTTCCATGAATTGCTGAAAACGAAAAGAAGTTCATCAAAATTCAAGATCTACTAAATCAAATAATTCAAAAGGACTCTTCAAATTAACGAATTTTTGTCTCCCGAATACCCAACTGACCAATTAATTCTTTATAACGTACTCTATTTTTCTTTGCCAAATAAGACAGCAACCGTTGACGTTTTCCCAGAATTTGACGTAGACCTCTCTGAGATAAATAGTCTTTTCTGTGCAATTCCAAATGTGAAGTAAGTCTTCGGATCTTATTGGTGAAACTGAATACTTGAAATTCAACAGATCCCCTATTTTCTTCTTTTTGAGAAATAACTGAGATGAATAAGTTTTTTACCATAAAACGAAATCTTCTCTTCCCTCCCCTTTTTTCTTTTTTAAAAATTTGAATTTTACCTATCAGTAATAATAATACAATTATATTAATATTATAATGCCGGTCATTTTAATCTGGTATACGCAATAATCTTAATTTCGTTATGGATACCTAGTTTATCCAATAAAATTAATCAATATCAATAAAAAATCTAATTTTCAATTGGATTCGTATAGGGGATAGAGATAGGTACATTTTTGTAGTCACAAATTACAAAAGAGATTAGACCTAAAATAAGAACATTCTTTTGAGTCATTTCTAAATCTAATTGATACGTATTAGTATCATGTATCAGAATGTAAGACATCGGATGTGTCCATTTGTTTACTTTCATATACTAGATCTAGTAAGGATATATAAAAAATGTGACATCAACGAATTTTCAATCGTGGATACATATGTATTCTTACCATACTGAAACAACTACCATTATTGGTATCAAACCAATAGCGATTCATACAAGCTAAATCTTCTAATCGATAATTGGGCCAGAGAAAGAACTTTAATTTTTTTAATTTAATTAACTGATTTTTATCTCTATCAAGATGTTTGTTTTCATCCAAAAATTTATTACAGCTGTTCCCATTGCAAAATACTGGATTTCTAGCCACACCACTCCTATTCCTCAAATTGAAACAAATTAGAATTCTCAATTTTCTACGACGTCTAGGCGATAAAATATTTTCAGGAACAAGCAAATCATAATGATTTTTGTCTTTATTTCCAATCATCTTTTGACATCTTGCACTGAATTTATCAAAATTCTTATTATCAACATATCTTTCTTCTCGGTATCTTTGATTAGTTTGGTACTTACTTTTATGAACCAATGAAATACCTATAGTTTGATAAATAATAAATTGTCCATCATTTTTTACAGAGAGACGAATTGGTTCGATAATAAATATACCTCTTTTCATCAATTCTGTAAGAGTTAAATCTTTATGAACCGATATTAGATCCAAACTCATTTCGCCTCTTTGAATAGAAGATATACAAATTTCTCTTGGATTTATCAGTCTAAGCAGGAGACAATATACCTTGATATTATTGATCATTTTTTGATTTAAAGAATCATCCCATCTCAATTGAAAAAGCAAATATCTTTTTAGGAATAAATCAAGTTCTGCTTCCGTGTGTTTCTTGAATTGCTTTTTCTTTCTACGTTTTTGCATATCTGATCCCGCATAATCTTCTTCAATATCTTTTTCGTGATTTGAGAGGACTGATTCAAGATTTACTTGGTTTTGTACATCTGATCCAAGATCTACTTGTCCTGCGGATTCTTTTTCTTCTTGATTTCGATTCTCTAATTTAAAAAGTTGTTTTTCATTGGATGATATAAAAAGATTCCCTTTTAGCTTTCTATTGCTATTTCGATTTTTATTATAATTTTTATTTCCATTAAAATTTAAAAGAAGTAATTTGATTGGTATAACCCACGGTTTCATTTTATATGTATTATAAAGTGGCACAAATTCTGGGAAGAACCAAGGTTCCAGATTCGATATGGAACGATTTAGTATTTCTTCATTCATCCCCATCCAATCAAAAAGGTCTTTCTTTTGATTGGATGGTTTGATTTCTTGATCTTGTGTGAGATAAAAAAGACCTTTCTTATCAATTATTTTATAATTATTCGACCCAGTCTTGGTATTTTTATTACTGTTGATACTGGTATTGATCCAGACCTCAATATCGACCTTCTTTCTAAAGCAAAAATGGAGAATTCTCCAATCAAAATATTTTCTATCCGGGTTTTTCTTTATATACTCTATATACAGAATATCGTCTTCGCCTAGGTAATTATTGATAGGGATACTTCCCAGCATATCAAATAATTTGCGTTTATGTGTGTTGTAATTATAAGAAATATCTTGGTTATTATTTACTTGTAATGATGATCCATAAATATATGAGTCATTCTTATCTTCATAATTAATAGATTTATATGATAAAAGGTCATATCTATAGTGTTTTTTAAAATTTTCTTTTTGATTCGGTAATGAATCTGCTTCATAATCATTTTGTTTGTTGTAATGAATTAATTGATCTTTTTGAGATAAATCTCTTAAATCTTTATTTTGATTTGGAGCCACACAATGTTGATTTATTCTATTTCGCCACTTTTGTGGTACTAATCTAGACCATATAATCGGAGATAAATATTTATATTGATAATGACTTCTTAACCAGTTTTTCCATTGATTCATTCCAGAATTACGAAGTTTCTTATGTCTTAATTGGTAATGAACCATTTCGTGTGCTCCAAAATAATCTTTTCTTTCGTTCTTAAGAAAAAGAGATGTTCCGTTATATTGAAGGACAGATCTTAACTTATACAAGTTAATAACTTGGGTTTGTGATAATTTGTAAAATACATATGCTTGTGACAAGGAGGATAAGTCACAAAAAATCTGTGAACTCTTATTACTAATATTAGAAACTGATCTTTTTATAATCGAAATAAAGTGAATTTTCGTTTGATTTGTTTTACCAATTCTTTTTTGATTTCTTTCATTATTGTAAATGTATTTATCAATAATTTTTTTTGTTGATTCAATAAAAAATTTTGCATTGGTTTTGGGAATATTAATGAGACATAGAATAATATCTATGTATATTTTTTCAATGATAAATTTTATAAAATAATGTGATTTGCGAATTAATCGAGAATTCCTTCTTTTTAATATTTGCCAAATACTTTTTTGCGATTCTAATCTTTTAGCATTATAACTAGCTTTGTTAGGGCTAATATTTATCTCTGGAGTTAGAAAGAGTTTTTTCTTGTCTTTTATAATTTTTTCTATTTTTTTTCTGATTGTGCTTGTTCTATCAGTCAGATCTTTCATTTTTTTTTCTGTCAGTGAATAATTTGTCCAATTCATAGATCGAATTTGAATAGACGATTTTTGAATCATCGGATTATTGATTATCGAATCCTTTTGTTTTTGAGTTTCACTAGATTCATATACTTCTACTTCTCTCAATCCAAATAATAGAGTTGGATTTATTTTTAAGAATTTTTTTATTATTTTTTTTATATTTCTAAATAGAACACTTTTGATAACCCATTTTTTTGTTTCTTTTGAGACCCTTAAAAATAGAAACAATTTTGTTCGTTCTTTTAAAACGGTTAGAACTAGAAAACACTTGTTTTTAAATTTTCTAATTCTTTTTTCAAGTTCTTTCAAAATGGGTTTAAAAAAGGAAGGTCGTTTTCGAGGAGAACCAAAAGGCAGATCAGTTTCCATTCCCCAAACGGTTAAAAAACAAAATTTTTGTACTTTATCTTTCATTGAATCCTTATTAAGGGACCTTTCTTGAGGTTTGTGCCAAGGTTTCAGACAGAAAGGAAATAGGATCTTTATTTGAATACCGTCTCTTAACCAGTTTTGCGGAAATTCTGTTTCTGATAATTGAACACCATTATAGGTGCATTTAACATGCATTTCTCGATTCCAATCCTTTAAATCTTCGGACCACTCGGGAGATTGAAATAATAACATACGACCGATGTTTTTAGCTATTATCAATGAAGGTAATATAATATATTTTCGAAAAATTGATT